TTCACCACAGAGAGTTATTTGATTCTTGCATTTCAAACAATTTCTATAATATATCAGAACAATCATTTATAGGATTTAACGATTCCTAAGAGTGGATTCGTCCTTTTAACTGTCGGTGGTCCCGTGATTTCTTACATTTACATGTGATTTGTTAATATTTGTTAATAGTAATAAATAAAAGTAATAAATAAAGATAATATATAGTAAGAAATAAAGATAATATAAAGATAATAAGGAATAGAAAGAAATTAATCGCTTGGATCGTGTATCAACGTCCAATTACGGGAAAAGAAAAGGTTCCATCGGAACAATTATTTATTTCAGGGTATCTCGTTTCTTTTTTTTTTTCAAAGAAAAAAAAAGAGAGAAAGTGTGGAGAGAAATGATAAGAAGATATTGGAACATTAATTTGAAAGAGATGTTGGAAACAGGAGTTCATTTTGGTCATGCTACTAGAAAATGGAATCCGAAAATGGCACCTTATATCTCTGCAAAGCGTAAGGGTATTCATATTACAAATCTTACTAGAACTGCTCGTTTTTTATCAGAAGCGTGTGATTTGGTTTTTGATGCAGCAAGTAGGAGAAAACAATTCTTAATTGTTGGTACCAAAAATAAAGCAGCTGATCCAGTAGCGCGGGCTGCAATAAGAGCTCGGTGTCATTATGTTAATAAAAAATGGCTAGGCGGCCTTTTAACGAATTGGTCCACTACAGAAATGAGACTTCAAAAGTTCAGGGACTTGAGAATGGAACAAAAGACAGGGGGAATCCACCGCCTTCCGAAAGGGGATGCGGCTCGATTAAAGAGACAGTTATTTCACTTGCAAACATATTTGGGCGGGATTAAATATATGACAGGGTTACCCGATATTGTAATAATCGTTGATCAGCAAGAAGAATATATGGCTCTTCAAGAATGTATCACTTTGGGAATTCCAACAATTTGTTTAATTGATACAAACTGTGACCCGGATCTCACAGATATTTCGATTCCAGCGAATGATGACGCTATAGCTTCAATCCGATTAATTCTTAACAAATTAGTATTTGCGATTTGTGAAGGGCGTTCTAGCTATATACGAAATCCCTGATTAATAATAAGATAAATAAATTCTTTTTTGAATTCCATAGATTGACGGAATCCGTTACTATTTCTGAATCTCATAAAAGAGATAAAAAACTGGGGATATTATGTGATTAGTTGGTATCTAAAATATACAATTCAAGTGAGCAAGTCGAAAAAAAGACGGTTGAATCAAAATAATTTCTTGTAAAGTTTTCTTTCTTTCAGAGGACAATATGAATGTTCTATCATATTCCATTAACACATTAGAAGGGTTATATGAAATATCTGGTGTGGAAGTAGGCCAGCATTTCTATTGGAAAATAGGCGGTTTCCAAGTCCATGCCCAAGTACTTATTACTTCTTGGGTTGTAATTGTTATCTTATTAGGTTCAGCCATTGTAACTGTTCGGAATCCACAAACCATTCCTACTGACGGTCAGAATTTCTTCGAATATATCCTTGAATTTATTCGAGATGTGAGCAAAACCCAGATTGGAGAGGAATATGGTCCATGGGTTCCCTTTATTGGAACTTTGTTTCTATTTATTTTTGTTTCTAATTGGTCAGGGGCGCTTTTACCTTGGAAAATCATAGAGTTACCTCATGGGGAGTTAGCCGCACCCACGAATGATATAAATACTACCGTTGCTTTAGCTTTACTTACGTCAATAGCATATTTTTATGCGGGCCTTAGCAAAAAAGGATTAGGTTATTTCGGTAAATACATACAACCAACTCCAATCCTTTTACCCATTAACATTTTAGAAGATTTCACAAAACCTTTATCACTTAGCTTTCGACTTTTTGGAAATATATTAGCGGATGAATTAGTAGTTGTTGTTCTTGTTTCTTTAGTACCTTCAGTGGTTCCTATACCTGTCATGTTCCTTGGATTATTTACAAGTGGTATTCAAGCTCTTATTTTTGCAACTTTAGCTGCGGCTTATATAGGTGAATCCATGGAGGGACACCATTGACTAAGTTTCGAAATAGTCTTTTTTAGCTTAGTGTAAGGTAATCTATGCCTTGCTCGAGATAATCTTCTTCGTGAACATAAATATACACATAAATAGACAAAAAAGTCTATAAGATCTATCTATCTATAAGATCTAGAAGAATAGTAAAAAAGATTACGATATTAGGGAATTGTAAAAAAAAAAATTAGGTTCTATAGAGCGATTCCCATTTCAGTCGGTTTTATTCAATTCAAAGATTGACCAAAAGAAAATATTAATAAAGAATAAATTACATGAACTTAGATCAACCAAAGACTTATATTTCTATGCAATGATTTAGACTAAGAAATTCGCCCATTTAGATTGATTGTATCCATGTGGGATAATGCTAAATTCTAAATTAAATAAAAGGAAGATTAGGGGTTTACAAAAAATGAGATTCAAGAGAAAATGGTTTCGTTAGAAGAGTGGGATCA